TTCGTATTTTTCATATAGAAATCTCTGATCAACGATAGAACAAGATCCATTTTGCATCATATCTAACTGATTCCTTGGTTCGGACCGAAGAAGTAATGTCACTCGATTATTATCAAACTGACTGCAATATTTTTCTGTCCGTGAGGATCCCGCCAGAGCCAGAGTGCCTTCTACTTCTAATAGCAATAATAGTAATAGGCCATGAACTAGATCAGAATCATTCTCAACGAATCCATAAGAAGTGATCCAATTTTTTTCATCGTGTCTGGATGAAGACCAAAGATCTTGAGCGACCGATCCGGCAGAACAACTCAAAAGATAAAGAAGTATCGTTAATTTCTTCATGCTCGTTCCAAGTTCGAAGTACCATTTGTACAAATAAGAATCCCCTCCCTTACATGATTTCTTCTTCATATAGATAGATATAGGATCTATGGGGCAATTACTTAGAAGTACGTTTTGTGTAACAGCCCTTCCTATCTGATAGAAAAGGATCCCATGATCCTGAAACGATCTTATCTGGGATCGAAAATCCCAAGTTTTTCTATGAAGAGCTGATCTAATCGTATTAGTTTCTATAATGGATTTCTTCTGTGTAATACTAATCGATAGGGCCTCATTGATAAGTGCTACAAGATCTCGCGCATTGGAACCCATGGTTATGGACCCGAATCCGTTAGTATGGAACATCTTCTTTTCCAAGTGAAATCCCCTAGTATATGAAAGAATGAAAAAGTGCTTTCGTTGTTGTGGAAGAAGAAGCCTTCGTATCTTAATGCATGTATTTAATTTATTCGGAGCTATTAGAGCGGGATCCACTTTTTGGGGAATATGAGTCGAAGCAATAACAAGAATCTTTCCAGTGGGACATCTTTCACAATCCCTGGAGAGATAGTTATCTAATAGACCGAGGGATAAGTAATTCGACTCATTCACATGTAGATCGTGAATGTTTGGAATCCATATTATGCAAGGAGACATTGCTTTTGCTAATTCGAATTGAAGGGTGATATCAAATCGGTCTATTTTCGGCGTCATATACATAGTTAGCACATTCGTCATAGTTAGCAGCTCCTTATCAATATCAAGATCAAGGTCATCATCACTATCATAAATATCGTCACTATCATCAATATCGATATCATCAATAAGATAACCTTTAGGCTTGTCATCCAGGAACTTGTTCGGAAATACCGTAATGAAAGGAACATAGGAGTTTGTCGCTAGGTATTTGACCAAACAGGATCGCCCAGTTCCTATAGAACCTATCACTAAAATACCTCTAGAAGGGGATAGGGCTAAGCGGAGCGAAAAGGGTTTTCCATGAGGAGATGGGGAATGAAAACTATTAGCCCCACACGAGGTTTGTGAATAAGTGATTGTCTGATAATGAGCAAGGAATATCCGTCTTTCTGCTAAACAGGATCTATTGAACTCATAATTCATTAGATCCTTTTGATGAATGTCAACTAAGTATCGTAAGGAAATCGATCCCGGTTGTTCAATCATTTGATAACCAGAGTCATTCCTTGATAAATGATCACTATGAGTCAGACTCAATAGAATTTGATCAATCCTTTTTTCTGTCGTTAAGGTGGAGAACTGAACCAAGAATTCTCTTTCTTCATCATCAATCGAATCACTGTTCGCTACCCAGAATTCTATTTTCTCATCAATCCAATCACCGTTCACGTTTTTTCTTTTTCTTATCAATGAATAGATCTCTTTACTTGTACGACTTAGATGTCTCGTATTTATCGAAAAGATGATTCGATTGATGGGATTCGGCATGATACTTACAAGATCAATTAGATTGATCTTCCAATATTTCTTCTTAGAACGTAGTGATTTGACCCCATAAGCGGGACCACCATCCGATAGCATGTTGCCACCAGAAGCAGAACCCCGTATTTCTTCCAGAGAATCTCCTAATTGTTCCAGAACAACTAGAAAGAGATTCTTTAACCAGAAAGCATTCAGTTCAGATGCAGGATACCTATCCAGAAGTTTTCGAAATTCCATCATGTATGATGGAATCATCAAAGATTTGATCTTTTCTAACTCTGTCTGTAACTCACTATAGGCTCGGGAAACAAAGAGAAGATGTATACGAACGAGATATCCAGCAACAAGAAGAAGGAAAAAGATGGAATAGAGGAACTCCCGAGCATTTGTTGATCTCAGATGTGCCCATATCAATGGAACGGGTGACTCATTATTTCGATGAATCATTTCTTCGGACATAAGAAGATTCTGTAAACATTGACTCGAAATCTCACTTATCAGAGTCCGTTGTGGAAGAATCTTCTGAGGGATTGGCCGTGATATATCCGATCCATGCATCATATCATGAAAAATGGATACAAATCTTTGACTAATACTCAGTATCGGCAATGGGTCTGAAAGAGTATCTAAAAGGGTGAAATTGAGATATTTGCACCCTGTCGAAGTAAGGAACCATGGCATATATGTTTGGAACAGATTCCATTTTGAGAGATTC